ATTTTACCGCGACAATGATTATTTTCAACAAACCATAAGGATATTGGAACATTATATTTTATTTTCGGTGCATGAGCTGGAATAGTAGGAACTTCTTTAAGAATATTAATTCGAGCTGAATTAGGAACTCCTGGAGCATTAATTGGTGATGATCAAATTTATAATGTAATTGTTACTGCTCATGCATTTGTTATAATTTTTTTTATAGTTATACCTATTATAATTGGAGGATTTGGTAATTGATTAGTACCTTTAATATTAGGTGCCCCTGATATAGCCTTTCCTCGAATAAATAATATAAGATTTTGACTTCTTCCACCTTCTTTAACTCTCCTTTTGATAAGAAGAATAGTAGAAAGAGGAGCTGGGACAGGGTGAACAGTGTATCCTCCTCTTTCAGCAGGAATTGCTCATAGAGGAGCTTCTGTTGATTTAGCAATTTTTAGATTACATTTAGCAGGAATTTCTTCAATTTTAGGAGCTGTAAATTTTATTACTACTATTATTAACATACGTTCAGTAGGGATAACATTTGATCGAATACCATTATTTGTATGATCAGTAGGAATTACTGCTCTATTACTTTTATTATCTTTACCAGTTTTAGCTGGTGCAATTACAATATTATTAACAGATCGAAATTTAAATACTTCCTTTTTTGATCCTGCTGGGGGAGGAGATCCTATTTTATATCAACACTTATTTTGATTTTTTGGTCACCCTGAAGTATATATTTTAATTCTTCCTGGATTTGGAATAATTTCTCATATTATTAGACAAGAAAGAGGAAAAAAGGAAACATTTGGTTCCTTAGGAATAATTTATGCTATATTAGCAATTGGATTATTAGGATTTGTTGTATGAGCTCATCATATATTTACAATTGGTATAGATGTTGATACACGAGCTTATTTTACTTCAGCAACAATAATTATTGCAGTTCCAACAGGAATTAAAATTTTTTCATGATTAGCTACTCTTCATGGAACACAATTATCTTATAGACCAGCACTTTTATGAGCCTTAGGATTTGTATTTTTATTTACAGTTGGAGGATTGACAGGAGTAGTTTTAGCTAATTCATCCTTAGATATTATTCTTCACGATACATATTATGTAGTAGCTCATTTTCATTATGTTTTATCAATAGGAGCTGTATTTGCTATTATAGCTGGATTTATCCAATGATTTCCTTTATTCACAGGTTTAAGAATAAATAACAGTTTATTAAAAATTCAATTTATTATTATATTTATTGGAGTAAATTTAACATTTTTTCCTCAACATTTTTTAGGTTTAAGAGGAATACCACGACGATATTCAGATTATCCTGATGCTTATATATCTTGAAATATTATTTCTTCAATTGGTTCAACAATTTCTTTCATTGGAGTATTATTACTTATTTACATTATTTGAGAAAGATTTATCTCTCAACGATTAGTAATATTTTCTAATCAAATAACAACTTCTATTGAATGATTTCAAAATACACCTCCTGCTGAGCACAGATATTCTGAACTTCCACTATTATCTAATTTCTAATGTGGCAGATTAGTGCAATGAATTTAAGTTTCATATATAAAGTCATTACTTTTGTTAGAAAATGGCAACATGATCCAACTTAAATTTTCAAGACGGAGGTGCTCCTTTAATAGAACAATTATCATTTTTTCATGATCACACTTTAATAATTTTAGGAATAATTACTGCATTAGTTAGATATTTAATAGGAAGATTAATTTTTAATAATAATATTAATCGATACTTATTAGAAGGACAAACTATTGAAGTAATTTGAACAATTTTACCAGCTATTACTTTAGTATTTATTGCTTTACCTTCTTTACGATTATTATATTTATTAGAAGAAGTAGTTAATCCTTTAATTACTCTTAAATCAATTGGTCATCAATGATATTGATCTTATGAATATTCAGATTTTAAAAGATCAGAATTTGATTCATATATAATTCCTACTAATGAATTAGAAAATGATGGATTTCGACTATTAGATGTAGATAATCGAGTAATTTTACCTCATAACATTAATATTCGAGTAATAATTACAGCTGCTGATGTTATTCATTCTTGAACTGTTCCTGCTTTAGGAGTAAAAATTGATGCAACACCTGGACGATTAAATCAATCTAGATTTTTTATAAATCGATCTGGATTATTTTATGGACAATGTTCAGAAATTTGTGGTACAAACCATAGATTTATACCTATTGTAATTGAAAGAATTTCAGCAAACATGTTTATTAAATGAATTGCTAAACTTACATAACATTAGATGACTGAAAGCAAGTATTGGTCTCTTAAATCAATTTATAGTAATATCGCAACTACTTCTAATGAAAAGAATTAGTTAAATTATAACATTAGAATGTCAAACTAAAATTATTAAATTATTAATATTCTTTAATTCCTCAAATAGCTCCAATAAATTGATTATTTTTATATTTTATTTTTACACTAATTTTTTTAATATTTAATTTTTTAAATTATTACATATATCTAATTAAAAATTCTAATAATAGAATTAAAAATAATTATCTTTCAAAAATATTAAATTGAAAATGATAACAAATCTTTTTTCATCTTTTGATCCTTCGACAAACATTTTAAATTTATCCTTAAATTGAATAAGAACATTATTAGGATTATTATTAATTCCTATAACTTATTGATTTACTCCTTCACGATTTAATATCATTTGAATTAATATTTTACTAACATTACATAAAGAATTTAAAACACTCTTAGGACCTATAAATCATAAAGGAAGAACATTTATATTTATTTCATTATTTTCATTTATTTTATTTAATAATTTTATAGGATTATTTCCTTATATTTATACAAGAACAAGACATATATCAATAACTTTATCTTTAGCATTACCAATATGATTAAGATTTATATTATTTGGATGAATTAACAATACTCAACATATATTTGCTCATTTAGTGCCTCAAGGAACTCCTCCTGTATTAATACCTTTTATAGTATGTATTGAATCAATTAGAAATATTATTCGACCTGGAACTTTAGCAGTTCGATTAGCTGCTAATATAATTGCTGGTCATTTACTTTTAACTTTATTGGGTAATACTGGACCAATAATAAATTCATCATTAATTTCTTTATTAATTATTATTCAAATTTTATTATTAATATTAGAATTTGCCGTATCAATTATTCAATCTTATGTATTTGCTATTTTAAGTACATTATACTCTAGAGAAGTAATTTAAATTAAAATGTCAACACATTCAAATCACCCTTATCATTTAGTTGATTATAGACCATGACCATTAACAGGAGCAATAGGAGCATTATTTATAGTATCAGGTTTAGTGAAATGATTTCATCAATATAATATAAATCTTTTAATAATTGGAACATTAATTACTATTTTAACAATAATTCAATGATGACGAGATATTGTACGAGAAGGAACTTTCCAAGGATTACATACTTATGTAGTAACAATAGGATTACGATGAGGAATAATTTTATTTATTGTATCAGAAGTATTTTTCTTTATTTCTTTTTTTTGAGGATTTTTTCATAGAAGACTATCCCCTTCAATTGAAATTGGGAGAACTTGACCTCCTATTGGTATTCAAACTTTTAATCCACTTCAAATTCCATTATTAAATACATTAATTCTTTTAACTTCTGGTATTACAGTAACATGAGCTCATCATAGTCTTATAGAAAATAACTACTCTCAAGCTTTACAAGGTTTATTATTTACAGTACTTCTAGGAATTTATTTTACAATTCTTCAAGCATTTGAATATATTGAATCTACTTTTACTATTGCAGATTCAGTATATGGATCGACATTTTTTATAGCAACAGGATTTCATGGATTACATGTAATTATTGGAACCACTTTTTTATTAGTATGTTTAATTCGTCATTACTATAATCATTTTTCTTCAATTCATCATTTTGGATTTGAAGCTGCAGCATGATATTGACATTTTGTTGATGTAGTATGATTATTTTTATACATTTCAATCTATTGATGAGGTAGATAAACTAATTTATATAGTATATAAAGTATATTTGACTTCCAATCAAATGGTCTAATTATTTTTAGTATAAATAATTTTTATAATTATAAGTATCAGAATAATTATTATAATTCTTTCTATAATTGTTATATTTTTAGCAAATATTTTATCAAAAAAAACTTTTATAGATCGAGAAAAAAACTCACCTTTTGAATGTGGATTTGATCCTAAAAATTCAGCCCGTTTACCTTTTAGTCTTCAATTTTTTTTAATTGCTGTAATTTTTTTAATTTTTGATGTAGAAATTGCTCTATTAATACCTATAATTATAATTATAAAAATTTCTAATATTTATTCATGAATAATAGTGAGATTTTTTTTTTTATTAATTTTATTAATTGGACTTTATCATGAATGAAATCAAGGTGCTTTAAATTGAGCTAATTAGGATTATAGTATAATTATAAAACATTTGTTTTGCATACAAAAAATGTTGAATCTTCAACTTATCTTAAAATAAGAAGTAAAATTTACATTTAGTTTCGACCTAAAAATTTGATGATATTCATCCTTATTTAAAATTAATTGAAACCAAAAAGAGGTATATTACTGTTAATAATATTATTGAATAAAAATTCCAATTAAAGAAATAAGATGATTCAAGAGAAAGCTTCTAACTTTTATCTTTAGCGGTTAAATTCCGTTTATATTTCTATTTATATAGTTTAATAAAACATTACATTTTCACTGTAAAAATAAAATATTATATTTTTATAAATATTTAAAGATTCAATAATCTCCTTAATATCTTCAATATCATGCTCTAATATATAAGCTATTTAAATAAATAGATATTAACACTATTAAAATTAATAATCATACAACAATTAAAATTAAATAAATTTTAATATTATTATTTTGAATAAATTGAATTAAAATTGAAGTTTTCTTTATATTTTTATATAAACCTTGACCTCCAAAATATTCATTTCACCCTTGATCAAAATTCTTAAATAAATTATAACTTAAAGTTAATGGTAAATAATTTATAGAAAAAGTTGAAATATTAGGTATAAATCATATATAACCAAAAAAATAAACATAATTATAAAATTTTAAAGAATTTCTTAATCATCTTACAGAAAATTTTGAAACTTCATAACCAATTCAAGCACCTAAAATTCTTACTGAAAGAGCTAAAGTTTTTAACTCAATTGGTAAACAAATTATAATTGGAGTAGGAAAAATTAATCATCTTAGAATTCTTCCTATAAAAATTACAGAAATTAATATAACTAATATACTTTTTAATATAATTCAACCCTCATCATTCAAAGAATGAAATGAATAAAAATTAAAATCTCCAGTAATAGAATAATAACATAAACGAAAAGAATAACAAACTGTTAAACCTGTAGAAATAAAAAATAATATAAAAATAAAAATATTAATATAATCTATACAAACAATTTCTAAAATTAAATCTTTTGAATAAAAACCTGCTAAAAAAGGTATTCCACATAAAGCTAAATTAGAAATATTTATACATATACAAGTTAAAGGTATATGAACTATAAGATTTCCTATAAATCGAATATCTTGTATATCTTTTAAATTATGAATAATTGCACCTGCACATATAAATAATAAAGCTTTAAATAATGCATGAGTTAATAAATGAAAAAATGCTAATTTATAATTTCCTATAGAAAGAATTCTTATTATTAATCCTAATTGACTTAAAGTAGAAAGAGCAATAATTTTTTTTAAATCAAATTCAAAATTAGCCCCTAACCCAGCTATAAATATTGTTAAAGAAGCAATTAACAATAAAAATAAACATAAATTTCTATTTAAAATTACATTAAATCGAATTAATAAATAAATTCCAGCAGTTACTAAAGTTGAAGAATGAACTAAAGCTGAAACAGGAGTTGGCGCTGCTATAGCAGCTGGAAGTCATGAAGAAAAAGGAATTTGAGCTCTTTTAGTTATAGCAGCTAATATTACTAATAAACCAATAATTTGTATATAAAAATCATTTTTTATAAAATCTAAATAAAAAATATAATTTCATCTTCCATAATTTAATATTCATGAAATAGCAATTAAAAGTATAACATCTCCAATTCGATTTATTAAAGCAGTTAATATTCCAGCATTATAAGATTTAATATTTTGATAATAAATAACTAAACAATATGAAACTAATCCTAATCCATCTCAACCTAATAAAATAGAAATTAAATTTGGACTAATAATTAATAATATTATAGAAAAAACAAATATTAAAACTAATATAATAAATCGATTAATATTTAAATCTCCTTCTATATATTGATCTCTGTAAAAAATTACTATTGAAGAAATAAATAATACAAATCTTATAAATATTAAAGATATTCAATCAAATAATACCCCTATAATAATAGAATTAGAATTTAAACTTAATAATTCTCATTCAATAAAAATTGTATAATCTAATAATAAAAATTTTAAACTAAAAAAAAATAATCTTATACTAATTATAAATAATCTAATAAATCTAATTACACAAATAGAAATTTTATTAATGATCTAAGATAAGTTAAACTTATATATTTGATACCACAAATCAAAATTTTTTTTAAATTACTTAAATTTTAAATTCATAATATAAAAAAATTTCTTTTAATAATTAATAAATTTAAAGGAAATCAATGCAAAAATAATAATAAATATTCTCGTACATATCCAGAAGAACAAGAATATTTACCTGAAAATAATTTACCATGTTGACTATAAGAATATAAATATAAAGTATAAGCTGCTCTAAAAAAAGATAAAAATATAATAATAAAAATTGTTATTCATGATCAAGAAATTAATCTATTTAATAATCTAATTTCTCCTATTAAATTTATCGAAGGAGGAGCTGCTATATTAGAAGATCTTAATAAAAATCATCATAAAGTTATTCTAGGTATTAAATTTATTAATCCCTTATTTAAAAATATTCTACGTCTATTTATTCGTTCATAAGAAATATTAGCTAAACAAAACAATCCTGATGAACATAATCCATGAGCAATTATTATTATAAAAGATCCACAAAATCCTCAATAATTGAATGTTATAATTCCTGCTAAAACTATTCCTATATGAGCAACAGAAGAATAAGCAATTAATAATTTTAAATCAGTTTGTCGTAAACAAATTAAACTTACTATAAAACCTCCTACTAATCTAATTCTTACAAATAAAGTTGATAAAGATATACCTATAATAATAAATATTATTATAACACGTAATAATCCATATCCTCCTAATTTTAATATAATTCCTGCTAAAATTATTGATCCAGAAATAGGTGCTTCAACATGAGCTTTTGGTAATCATAAATGAACTATATATATAGGTATTTTAACTAAAAAAGCAAAAATTATACAAATATATATATATATATTAAAATAATATAATTCATTGAAAAAAAAAAAATCTAATGTTAAATAATTATTATAATAATAAAAAATTCCAATTATTATAGGTAAAGAAGCAAATAAAGTATAAAATAATAAATAAATTCCTGCTTGTAAACGTTCAGGTTGATATCCTCATCCTATAATTAAAATTAAAGTTGGAATTAAACTTGACTCAAAAAAAAAATAAAATAAAAATAAATTTATAGACCTAAAAGTACAAAATAAAAATAATAATAATATTAATAATATAAATAAGAAAAAATTTCTATAAAAATTTTTTTTATAAATTGATTCTCTTGCTATAATTATTAATGAACAAATTCAAAATCTTAACAAAATTAATCCAAATGATAATAAATCTGAACCAAAAAAATATCTAATATTTATTCATAAATAATTAAATCTTCCTATTATTATAAATATAAATCTTATAATAAAATATATAGATTGATTTAACCAAAAACTATTTTTATTAAAACATAAAGGAATTATAAATATTATTATAAATAAAAATTTTAACATAATAAATTTATAGAAAAATAAAAGTCATTTCCATGAGTACGAATTAAAGAAACTAAAATTGATAATCCTAAAACACTTTCACACACACAAAATGTAATAAATATTAAACTAAAATAAAATTCATAATCTAATATTGATAAATATATAAATATTAATATATATAATGCTAAAATAATAAATTCTAATCTTAGTAATATTAATAATAAATGTTTACGTTTAGAAGAAAATGCTATTAATCCAGAAAAAAATATAAAAATAAAAATTATAGAATTTAATACATAAATAATTAGTTTTAATAATTTAAATAAAATATTGGTCTTGTAAATCAAATATAAGAAATATCTTTTAAAACTTCAGAGAAAAAAGTACTCTTTTATCATTAATCTCCAAAATTAAAATTTTTTCTTAAACTATTCTCTGTATTTATTATTTATTATTAACTTTAATATTAATTTTAACAATATCATTTATATTTTTAAATCATCCTTTATCAATAGGATTAGTTGTTTTAATTCAAACCTTATTAATTTCATTTATTTCAGGACTATATTCATATTCCTATTGATTTTCATATATTTTATTTTTAGTTATAGTAGGAGGTATGTTAGTTTTATTTATTTATATAACAAGATTAGCCTCAAATGAAAAATTTAATTTTTCAATAAAAATTTCTTTAATTATAATAATTTTTATATTTATTATAATACTAAATTTCTTATTAATTGATTATATAATAATTAATCCATTATTTAAAAATTCTAATATATTAGAAATTTTTAATCAAATTATAATAATAAAAAATGAAAATTTATTAAGATTAAATATAATTTATAATAATCCTAATTATATAATTTCATTAATATTAATAAATTACTTATTTTTAACTTTAATTGTAGTAGTAAAAATTACTAATATTAATAATGGTCCTCTTCGACAAAAATTTTAATGAATAAACCTATACGAACTAATCACCCTTTATTAAAAATTATAAATAGAGCATTAATTGATCTTCCCACTCCTTCAAATATTTCCTTATGATGAAATTTTGGATCTTTACTAGGATTATGTTTAATTATTCAAATTATTACAGGTTTATTTTTAGCAATACATTATACAGCCAATATTGATTTAGCATTTAATAGAGTAAGTCATATTTGTCGTGATGTTAATTATGGATGATTACTTCGAACTTTACATGCTAACGGAGCTTCATTTTTTTTTATTTGTATTTACTTACATATTGGACGAGGAATATATTATGGATCATATAAATTTACTCCTACATGATTAATTGGAGTAATTATTTTATTTTTAGTAATAGGAACTGCTTTTATAGGATATGTATTACCTTGAGGACAAATATCATTCTGAGGAGCTACTGTTATTACAAATCTATTATCTGCAATTCCATATTTAGGAAATATACTTGTTCAATGAATTTGAGGAGGATTTGCTGTTGATAATGCAACTCTTACTCGATTTTTTACTATCCATTTTTTATTACCATTTTTAGTAATTGCTGCAGTTATAATTCATTTATTATTTCTACATCAAACTGGATCAAATAATCCCCTAGGAATTAATAGTAATATTGATAAAATTCCTTTTCATCCATATTTTTCTTATAAAGATTTAATAGGATTTATTTTAATAATAATAATTTTAACTATATTAACATTATTAAATCCTTATTATCTTGGAGATCCAGATAATTTTACACCAGCTAATCCTTTAGTAACTCCAATTCATATTCAACCAGAATGATACTTTTTATTTGCATATGCTATTTTACGATCAATTCCTAATAAATTAGGAGGAGTAATTGCTTTAGTTATATCAATTCTAATTTTAATAATTTTACCATTTTCTAATTCAAGAAAATTTCAAAGACTAAAATTTTACCCAATTAATCAAATTTTATTTTGAATTTTCTTTATTATTATTGTACTTTTAACTTGAATTGGAATACGACCTGTAGAAGATCCTTATATTTTAATTGGACAAATTTTAACTATTATTTATTTTTTATATTTTCTTATTAATCCAATAATTATAAAATTATGAGATAATTTATTATATAACTAGTTAATGAACTTGTACAAGTATATGTTTTGAAAACATAATAAAGAATTTTAAATATCCTATTAACTTTACTAAAAATAATTCACTAAATTAAAATAGAAAAAAATAATATTTTTATACCTATATATAAAAATAAATAATTTAATGATAAAGGTAAAAATCTTTTTCAAGCTAAATATATTAACTTATCATATCGATAACGAGGTAAAGTTCCCCGAACTCAAATAAATAAAAAAGATATAAATACTATTTTTAAAAAAAATAAAATTGACAATAAATTTCTACCTAAAAATATAACTCTAAATAATATTCTTATAAATAAAATTCTTGAATATTCAGATAAAAAAATTAAAGCAAATCCTCCTCTTCTATACTCTACATTAAATCCAGAAACTAATTCTGATTCACCTTCAGCAAAATCAAAAGGAGTTCGATTAGTTTCAGCTAATCTAGAAACAAATCAAACCAAAGCTAAAGGTATTGATAAAAAAATTATTCAAATAAAATTTTGATAATAAAAAAATTCTATTAATCTAAATCTTTCAATTAAAATTAAAAAAGATATTAAAATTAAAGCTAAACTAACTTCATAAGAAATTGTTTGAGCTACAGCACGTAATCCTCCTAATAATGAATAACTAGAATTAGATGATCATCCTGCAATTATAATTGTATAAACTCCTAATCTTGTACAAGATAAAAAAAATAATATTCCTAAATTAAAAGAAAATAAAACTAAAAAATAAGGAATTACTACTCATAATAATAAAGATAAAAATAAACTTATAATAGGAGAATAATAATATATAATATAATTAGATAATAAAGGATAAGTTTGTTCTTTAGAAAATAATTTAATTGCATCACAAAAAGGTTGAGGAATACCTATAAATCCAACTTTATTAGGACCTTTTCGAATTTGAATATAACCTAAAACCTTTCGTTCTAATAATGTTAAAAAAGCTACTCCAACTAATACACAAATTACCAATAATAATATACAAATTAAAGAAAAAATTAAATCTATTAAATACAAGTATTATTTGTAAAATATTTACATATTTGAATTCTAAATTCATTGCACTAATCTGCCAAAATAATTATTAATATTCAAAATTTAAATATAAATATATTAAATATTTGGTCCTTTCGTACTAAAATATTTTAATTTAATAAAGATAGAAACCGACCTGGCTTACACCGGTCTGAACTCAGATCATGTAAAGATTTAATGGTCGAACAGACCAAAAATTTAAACTTCTACACCTAAACTAATCTTTAATCCAACATCGAGGTCGCAAACTTTTTTATCGATATGAACTCTTTAAAAAAATTACGCTGTTATCCCTAAGGTAACTTAATCTTATAATCAATAAAATTGGATCATTATATTCATAAATAAATGTAAATTTTAAAAAAGAATTAATTTAATCTTTCTATTACCCCAATAAAATAATTTTAATTATAAAACTTTAAATAATCTTAATATATTATATAAAAAAAAATATAAAGCTCTATAGGGTCTTCTCGTCTTTTATAAAAATTTAAGCTTTTTAACTTAAAAATTAAATTCTAATTTAAATTAAATAGAGACAGAATTTACTTCGTCCAACCCTTCATACAAGCTTTTAATTAAAAAACTAATGATTATGCTACCTTTGCACAGTCAAATTACTGCGGCCATTTAATTTTTCATTGGGCAGGCTAGACTTTTTATATATTTCAAAAAGACATGTTTTTGTTAAACAGGCGAGTAAAATATTTGCCGAATTCCTTTAAATAATCTATAAAAATTTTTTATTTAAATATTTAAAATATATACTAATTCTATCATTATAACTAATTTTAAAAAATTAAAAATTACTTATTTATAAAAAAATTAAAATATTATAAAATTATATTGAAAAATTAAATTAATTATAACAAATTATTATTGATAGCTATTTCTAAACTTACATTTTATAACAATTTTTATATATTTATAAATTTTTAATTAAAAGCTCATCCCTTTAATTATTTATATAAAAATTTAATAAATTAAAAAATTAATCTATTAAAATTTAAATATATGAATTAAATTCATTTCTAAATAAACTAGATATATTTAAGAACGAATAACATTTCATTACTAATAAACTATTATAAATATTTTTTTTACAATAAGAAAAATAATCTATTAGCTCTCTTAAAATCGAGAAAATTAATTTAATTAATATTTATTTAATAAACCCTGATACACAAGGTACAAAAACTAAATTTTACTTATAAATAATTAAATTTATATTTCAATTATCTTTTACAATACTAATTAACTATTATTATTAAAATTTTTTCTATAAATTATACTAAAATTATAAATTAATAAAATTATTTTTATTAAAATAAAATACATAAAATTTTACAATAAATAAATAATTTCAAATTATATTGATTTGCACAACATCTTTTTAATGTAAATAAAATACTTTTCTTAATTAAGCTTTAACTTGTTCATTCTAGATACACTTTCCAGTACATCTACTATGTTACGACTTATCTTACTTTATAGTAAGAGCGACGGGCGATATGTACATATTTTAGAGCTAAAATCATTTTATTTAAATAAATAAAATTACTTTTAAATCCACCTTCATAATAAATTTTTATTTACTAATCCATATAAATAAATTTATTGTAACCCATTTCTTCTTAAATATTAACTGCACCTTGATCTGATATTAATTTTAATTTAAAAAATTAAAAATTTAAATTCTTTTAAAATTTTCTTATAACGACGGTATACAAATTTATAAATTAAGTAAAGTTAATCGTGGACTATCAATTACAGAACAGGTTCCTCTAAATAGACTAAAATACCGCCAAAATCTTTAATTTTAAAGAACATAACTATTACTATTTTAGTAACTTTTTTTACATTTTAAATAATAGGGTATCTAATCCTAGTTTAAATTTAAATTTCATAATATTAATATATTTTTTATAAATTAAATTTATAATTAAAATTTCACCTAATAATTATAATTTAAATTTATTATTAATTTCTAATAATTATTTACTAATAAAATTTATTTATATTTTTTGTATAACCGCAACTGCTGGCACAAAATTTGTTAATATTAAAATTTATAACTAATTCTTAATTTCTTAAATTATTAAATTTATATACTGAGAATAAAACTTATTAAATTAATTATTAAAATTAATTTATCAATCATACAAATATAAACATGTAAAAAAAAAATTAAATAAATTTTTAAGCTAGAATTAAACTTTATATTTTTATTCATAAATAAAATTTAATAATTAATATATACATTAATATTCATAAAAGAATAAACTTATTCAATTAATTTTTATTAATTTATTAAATATATAAATTATATTTATTAAATTTAATTAATTAAAATTAAAATTATTTTTTCATATTAATTTAATCTAATCAATATAAAATTTTAACAAAAAAAATCGAGTACCCTCCTATACCATAATATAATTATATTATAAATTAATATGTTTAACAATTAAAATAAATTTATATCTGCCCATATACACTTTTTTAATTATTTTTATATTAAAATATAAAAATTATTTAATAAATTTATTAATATAAATTTAAAATTTAATGATTAATATAAATTTATATACAAATTTAATTTTTAATTCCATTATCCAAAATTTAACCTTAACTGCCCTTAATTTTAAATTTAACTTTTATATGATAATATATTAATAAAAAATATAATTTCAATTTCTAATTATATTATATTATTTAATTTAAAATTTACAAAAACTCTTTAAAATAAAATTAAATATAATAATTAAAATAATTAATATATTAATTATATTTAATAAAATAATATAAAATCTTATTATAAATATATCTTTTATTTAATTCTATTAAATAATTAAATTTTTTTTTTTTTTTTTCAATAAATATTTATATTAATATAAATTTATATTAATGTATATGAATTAATAGAATAAAATATAATTTATTAATATATAATTATATTTATATATATATATAATAAAATTAATATATATTAACATATAAAAAATTTATTATATATATATATATATGAGAATGTAGATAATATTAATTTATAAATATATACAAATAAATTAAATTATTATGATAATTTAATTTATTTGATTTATTAATTATTATTTTTATACATATTAGATATTTTGGTTATATAAGTTAAATTTATAATAATCTATAAATATATAATTGATTTATAGATAATTGTATATTTTACATACACTAATAAATTTTTATCGATTCCTTATAAGGATTCTTTAAGTAAAACTTTATACATTTAGCTAGTAAGCTATACAATAAAATACCTAATGAGATTTGGAAATCAGATTGATCTTTAAATGTGAATATATTCATTTAAGTTCTATTATTACATATATGTATATATCAAATAAATCCACAACAATCATTATAATATCTATATATATATTAAATATTTATATATATATAAATTAATAGAGATTATAGTAATATTAAATTTTTATTGACAAAAATTAACTCGCCTAAAAAAAAAATAAGATGAAAATTCGTACGGGCCAAAAACCGCAATTCTTGATTTTTGAAAATTAACTTTTTTTTTCGCGATTTTACGGTTTTTTTTGAAAACTTTTGTACGAAAAACAAATCTTATTAACAAATTTTAGTAATTTTTGCAGTATTATTTTTAGTAAGCAAGATATTAAAATTATTTCAAAAAAAAAGAAAATATAATACTTTTAAAAATTTTACTTTTAATACAAAAAGATTCATATAAAGATTAAATGAAGTGCCTGAATTAAAAGGATTATTTTGATAGAATAAAATATGTAAATTTTTTACCTTTATTAAAATTACATTTAATAGAATTAAACTATTTCTGAAAGTATCAAAAACTATAGTACATCATATACTAAAATGTAAAAAAGATAAGCTAACTAAGCTATAAGGTTCATACCCTTAATATAAAGGCTTAAATCCTTTTTTTTTTAATAACAAATTTATATAAATTAATTTTTAGTTTAATATTAATAATAGGAACAATAATTTCAATTTCTTCATATACATGAATAGGAACATGGATAGGATTAGAAATTAACCTTTTATCTTTTATCCCTTTATTAAAAAGAAATAATAGATCTTATTCATCTGAATCATCTATTAAATACTTTCTTATTCAAGCTTTAGCATCAACGATTTTTTTATTTTCAATTATAATCATTATAATAAAGAATAATTTAATTAGAAATATTTTAGATATTAATATATTTTTAATTATAATAATTAATTCTTCTTTATTAATAAAAATGGGAGCTGCCCCCTTTCATTTTTGATTACCTGATATTATTGAAGGAATAAATTGAATCAATAGCTTAATCTTACTAACTTGACAAAAAATTGCACCTATAATACTTTTGTCATATACAATAAAATTTTCTAATTATATTATTTTCATCATTATAATATCAACTTTAATTGGTAGTTTAGGAGGATTAAATCAATCTAGATTACGAAAAATTATAGCTTATTCATCTATTAATCATTTAGGATGAATAATAAGATCATTTCTTAATAGAGAAATAATTTGAGTACTATATTTTTTAATGTATTCATTTATTTCAATAACATTAATTTACATATTAAATATATTTAAAATCTTTCATTTAAAACAAATATTTAGATTAATAAATAAAAATATTTTAATTAAATTTAGATTATTATTAAATTTATTATCTTTAGGAGGACTGCCCCCTTTTCTAGGATTTTTACCTAAATGAATAATTATTCAATATTTAAGAATTAATTATATATATTTATTAATTTTTATAATCATAATAACTTTAATTACACTCTTTTTTTATTTACGAATTTCATATTCAAGATTAATCATATCTCACAATGAAATAAATTTTAATTATTTAATGAATTTTAATATAAAAATAAGATTTTCAATATTGTTTTTATCATTTATTTCAATTAATGGATTAATTTTATGTACAATTCTATTTAATTTTAATTAAAAAGGATTTAAGTTAACCAATAAACTAATAGCCTTCAAAGCTATAAATAGAGATAGAGCTTTAAGCCTTAGGCTATAAAAGCAAAATTATTAAATTATTAAGTTTTAAGAATTTTATATCTGTCTTTAAATTTGCAATTTAATATTTTCAATAAACTATAAAACTCATTTAAATTTTAATTAAAATTAAAAAAATTTAAAATGGTAAAAGAAATTTAAATTTCCTAAATAAATTTACAGTTTATTACCTAATTCTCAGCC